TCAGCGAATTTATAAGAAGCGGCGAGCCCATTTGCATTTGGATCATCGGGTCCGAGTGGAGACCAAATATCTTGAGCGACCGATCCGGCAGAACAACTCAAAAGATAAAGAAGTATCGTTAATCTCTTCATGCTCATTCCAAGTTCGAAGTACCATTTGGACAAATAAGAATCCCCTACCGCACTGAAGTTTGTCTTTAGAAAGATAGATATAGGATCTATGGGGCAATTACTTAGGCAATTACTTAGAAGTACATTTTGTGCAACAGCCCTTCCTATCTGATAGAAAATGATCCCATGATCCCTAACCGATCTTACCCGGTATCGAAACTCCCAAAATTGTCTATGAAGAGCTGATCTAATTGTATTAGTGTCTATAATTGATTTCTTCTGTGCAAGACTAATTGATATGGCCTCATTGGTAAGTGCTACAAGATCTCGTGCACAGGGATCCATGGTTATGGACCCGAATCCGTTAGTATGGAACATTTTCTTTTCCAAGTGAAATCCCCTACTATATGAAAGAATGAAAAAGTGCTTTCGCCGTTGTGGAATAAGAGGCCTTCGCATCTTAATGCATGTATTGAATTTATTCGGAGCTATTAGACCGGGATCCACTTTTTTGGGAATATGAGTCGAAGCAATAACAAGAAAATTTCTAGTGGAACCTCTTTCACAATCTCTGTAGAGATAGTTCTCTAATATACCGAGGGATAAGTAATTCGACTCATTCACAGACAGATCATGAATGTTTGGAATCCATATTATGCAATGGGACATTGCTTTTGCGAATTCTAATCGAACTAATTCTAATTGAAGGGTGGTATTAAATGGGACCGTTTCTATTTCCGGCGCCGTATATACAGCTCGCGCTTCCATCATAGTTATCCACAGCTCCATATCAAAACCAAAGTCAGCATCGATATCGCCAATATCATCAAAATCGTCATCATCAAAATCGTCATCATCCGTAGTGTTGCTATCGTCCTCAATCTCATCCAAATCATCCTCTTCAATAAAAATCCGTTTAGGCTCGTCATTCTGGAACTCGTCCGTAAATAACATAATGAAAGGAAAATAGGAGTTTGTCGCTAGGTATTTGACCAAATAGGATCGTCCAAGTCCTTTAGAACCTATCACTAAAATATTCCTAGAAAGGGATAGGGCTGAGCGGAGCGAAAAGGGTCTTGGTCTTGCATGAGATGGGAAATGAGAACTATTAGTCCTACACAAGGTTTGTGAATAAGTGATTGTCTGATAATGAGCAAGGAAGATCCGTCTTTCTGCTAAACAGGATCTATTGAACTCATAATTCATTAGATACTTTTTATGAATGTCAACTAAGTATCGTAAGTAAATTGATCCCGGTTGTTCAATCATTTGATAACCAGAGTCATTTTTTGATAAATGATCACTATGAGTATGAGTCAGACTCAATAGAATTTGATCAATCCCTTTTTTTGTCGTTAAGGTGGAGAAATGAACCATGAATTGTTTTTCTTCCTCATCAGCATCAATCCAATTACTGTTCTCAAACAACCAGGATTCTGTTTTATCATCAATCCAATCAACGTTCATGAGTGACCAAGATTCTATTTTATCAGAAAAAAAATCACCGTTCGCGTTTTTTATTTTTATTATCAATGAATAGATCTCTTTACTTGTACGACTTAGATGTTTCGTATTTCTCGAAAAAGTGATTCGATTGATGGGATTTGGTAGAATACTGAATTGTTCCAGAGCAACTAAAAAGAGATTCTTTAACCAGAAAGAATTCAGTTGAGATGTAGGATACCCATCCAGAAGTTTTTGCAACTCAATCGCGTATGATGGAATCATCAAAGATTTGATCTTTTCTAACTCTGTCTGTAACTTACTAGAGGCTCGGGAAACAAAGAGAAGATGTGTACAAACGAGATATCCAGCAACAAGAAGAAGGAAAAGGATTGAATAGAGGAACTCCTGAGCATTTGGTGATCTCAGATGTGTCCATATCAATGGAACGGGCGACTCATGATTTCGATGAATCATTTCTTCGGACAGAAGAAGATTCTGTAAACACTTCCTCGAAATCTGACTTATCCGATTCTTCCACAATGGAAAAATCGACCACCATTTTTTCCGCCTAATACCATGAAAAGTGGATACAAATTTTTGACGGATACTTAGTATGAGTATTATCGGCAATGGGTCTGAAAAAGTATCTAAAAGGGGGAAATTTATATATTTGCACACTGTCGAAGTAAAGAACCATGGCATATATGTTTGGAACAGATTCCATTTTGAGAGATTTGAAAAAGCACTATCTCGTTGAAAGGTTCTATACATCCGCCCTTTCTCAACGCATTTCTTTCGACAAAGACTCCGTCTTTTCTTCTTTCCTGATGGTAAATCTTTCTCAGAACATGGAGTGTGAATCAAACCCATGTTTGAATTGAAACTGAGATACTGATGCAAGTTTTTTCCTTCTGAATCAGATAGATTCATATCTGAAAGAGGCT